GCTAACGTAGCTTAAGTAAAGCATAACACTGAAGATGTTAAAATGGGCCCTAGAAAGCTCCGCAAGCACAAAGGCTTGGTCCTGACTTTACTATCAACTTTAGCTAAACTTACACATGCAAGTATCCGCACTCCTGTGAGAATGCCCTACAGTTCCCCGCCCGGGAACAAGGAGCAGGTATCAGGCACACCTCTAGTTAGCCCATGACGCCTTGCTTAGCCACACCCTCAAGGGAACTCAGCAGTGATAAACATTAAGCCATAAGTGAAAACTTGACTTAGTCAAAGCTAAGAGGGCCGGTAAAACTCGTGCCAGCCACCGCGGTTATACGAGAGGCCCAAGTTGAAAGACCCCGGCGTAAAGAGTGGTTAAGCTAGAATTTATACTAAAGCCGAACATCCTCACGGCTGTTATACGCATCCGAAGATAAGAAGCTCAACCACGAAGGTAGCTTTATATATCTGAACCCACGAAAGCTACGGCACAAACTGGGATTAGATACCCCACTATGCCTAGCCCTAAACATTGATAGTCCCCCACACCCACTATCCGCCTGGGGACTACGAGCAGCAGCTTAAAACCCAAAGGACTTGGCGGTGCTTTAAACCCACCTAGAGGAGCCTGTTCTAGAACCGATACCCCCCGTTCAACCTCACCTTTCCTTGTTTCACCCGCCTATATACCGCCGTCGTCAGCTTACCCTGTGAAGGTCTAATAGTAAGCAAAACTGGCCAAGCCCAGAACGTCAGGTCGAGGTGTAGCGCATGGGAGGGGAAGAAATGGGCTACATTCGCTACTGCAGCGAATACGGACGATGCACTGAAACGTCCATCTGAAGGAGGATTTAGCAGTAAGCAGAAAGTAGCGTGTTCCGCTGAAACTGGCCCTAAAGCGCGCACACACCGCCCGTCACTCTCCCCAAGCCCACCAACTTAATTAACTAAAACCTAATAATCGCAAAGGGGAGGCAAGTCGTAACATGGTAAGCGTACCGGAAGGTGCGCTTGGAAAAATCAGAGCGTAGCCAAGCTAGAAGGGCGTCTCCCTTACACTGAGAAAGTATCCGTGCAAGTCGGATCGTCCTGAAGCCTTATAGCTAGCCCACTCAAACAACCTCAACCACCCCCTGTTAATAACCCCTAAGTACACCAGTGTTCATATAAACAAACCATTTTTCCCCCTTAGTATAGGAGATAGAAACGGACCCCCGGCGCAATAGAGAAAGTACCGCAAGGGAACGCTGAAAGAGAGATGAAAAAGACCAGTGAAGCCTAAAAAAGCAGAGACTAGAACTCGTACCTTTTGCATCATGATTTAGCAAGTGTAATCCAAGCAAAGCGTGCTTTAGTTTGATACCCCGAAACTAGGTGAGCTACTCCAAGACAGCCTATTAATAGGGCACACCCGTCTCTGTGGCAAAAGAGTGGGAAGAGCTTTGAGTAGAGGTGACAGACCTACCGAACCTAGTTATAGCTGGTTGTTCAAGAAATGAATAGAAGTTCAGCCCCCCGGCTTCTCTTTTCACCCTAGGTTAACCCCTATCGATGTACTTAAGAAACTGGGGGAGTTAGTCAAAGGGGGTACAGCCCCTTTGAACCAAGACACAACTTTACCAGGAGGGTAAAGATCATAATACCTAAAGGAAAATATTTGGGTGGGCCTAAAAGCAGCCACCCCCTCAGAAAGCGTTAAAGCTCGAATATAACACAAGCCCTTCTTATTCTGATCACCAAATCTTATCCCCCTAAACATAATGAACCACCCCATGCATGCATGGGGGTGACTATGCTAATATGAGTAATAAGAGGGCCCCTGGCCCTCTCCCTGCACACATGTATGTCGGAACGGACATCCCGCCGACCATTAACGGCCCCAAACAAAGAGGGCACTGAATAATAGATCAAACAACAAGAAGAGCATTCAGGAAACAACCGTTAAACCCACACAGGTGTGCCCACAGGGAAAGGCTAAAAGAAAAAGAAGGAACTCGGCAAACACACACAAGCCTCGCCTGTTTACCAAAAACATCGCCTCTTGTAAACTTAACAAATAAGAGGTCCCGCCTGCCCTGTGACTATTAGTTTAACGGCCGCGGTATTTTGACCGTGCGAAGGTAGCGCAATCACTTGTCTTTTAAATGAAGACCTGTATGAATGGCATAACGAGGGCTTAACTGTCTCCTTTTTCCAGTCAATGAAGTTGATCTTCCCGTGCAGAAGCGGGAATACAAACATAAGACGAGAAGACCCTATGAAGCTTTAGACACCAAGGCAGATCATGTTAATAACCCTGAATAAAGGCTTAAACCAAATGAAACCTGCCCGAATGTCTTTGGTTGGGGCGACCGCGGGGCATTGAAAAACCCCCACGTGGAATGGGAGCACCCCTCCTACAACTAAGAGCTACAGCTCTAGTAAACAGAAATTCTGACCAACAAGATCCGGCAATGCCGATCAACGGACCGAGTTACCCTAGGGATAACAGCGCAATCCTCTTTTAGAGCCCATATCGACAAGGGGGTTTACGACCTCGATGTTGGATCAGGACATCCTAATGGTGCAGCCGCTATTAAGGGTTCGTTTGTTCAACGATTAAAGTCCTACGTGATCTGAGTTCAGACCGGAGTAATCCAGGTCAGTTTCTATCTATGCAGTGCTCTTTTCTAGTACGAAAGGACCGAAAAGAAGAGGCCCATGCTTAAAGCACGCCTTCCCCTTACCTGCTGAAGACAACTAAAGCAGGCAAAAGGGCATGCTGCCCTGCCTAAGAAAAAGGCTTGTTAGGGTGGCAGAGCCCGGTAATTGCAAAAGGTCTAAGCCCTTCCGACAGAGGTTCAAATCCTCTCCCCAACTATGATGACTACAGTCATAACCCACCTTATTAACCCCCTAACCTTTATCGTGCCCGTTCTTCTGGCCGTCGCCTTCCTTACACTTCTAGAGCGAAAAGTACTAGGCTACATGCAGCTGCGGAAGGGGCCCAATATCGTAGGCCCTTACGGACTCTTGCAACCTATCGCAGATGGCCTTAAACTATTCATTAAAGAACCCGTTCGCCCCTCTACTGCCTCCCCAGTCTTATTCCTGTTAGCCCCCATGCTAGCCCTCACCTTGGCCCTTACCCTCTGGGCCCCCCTGCCCCTCCCCTACCCCGTGGTGGACCTAAACCTCGGTGTCTTGTTCATCCTTGCTTTGTCCAGCCTCGCGGTATACTCCATCTTAGGCTCGGGCTGGGCCTCCAATTCAAAATATGCCCTCATCGGAGCTCTTCGAGCAGTTGCTCAAACCATCTCCTATGAAGTAAGCCTCGGCCTTATTCTTCTAAACATTATTATCTTCACGGGAGGCTTTACCCTACAGACCTTCAACGTTGCACAAGAGAGTGTCTGGTTGATTCTTCCGGCCTGACCCCTGGCGGCCATATGATACATTTCCACCCTAGCTGAAACCAACCGGGCACCCTTTGACCTCACCGAGGGAGAGTCCGAGCTTGTTTCAGGCTTTAACGTAGAGTACGCAGGAGGGCCCTTCGCCCTTTTTTTCCTCGCAGAATACGCCAACATCCTGCTTATAAATACACTCTCCGCCACGCTCTTCTTAGGCGCCTCACACATCCCCTCCCTCCCAGAATTAACCGCTATTAACCTAATAACCAAGGCAGCCCTTCTATCAGTCCTCTTCCTCTGGGTGCGGGCCTCCTACCCCCGATTTCGGTACGACCAACTCATGCATTTAATCTGAAAGAGTTTTCTGCCCCTTACACTAGCCCTAGTTGTATGACATCTCGCCCTCCCCGTGGCCCTTGCTGGCCTACCCCCGCAAGTATAGCACGGGGCCGTGCCTGAAGCAAAGGACCACTTTGATAGAGTGAACAATGGGGGTTAAATTCCCCCCAGCCCCTTAGAAAGAAGGGGCTCGAACCCGACCTAAAGAGATCAAAACTCTTAGTGCTTCCACTACACCACTTCCTAGTAAAGTCAGCTAATTAAGCTTTTGGGCCCATACCCCAGGCATGTTGGTTAAAATCCCTCCTTTGCTAATGAACCCGTACATTTTAGCTACCCTACTATTTGGTTTAGGCCTAGGGACTACAATCACCTTTGCCAGCTCCCACTGGCTCCTCGCCTGAATGGGCCTTGAAATAAATACCCTCGCCATTATCCCCCTAATAGCACAACATCACCACCCACGGGCAGTAGAGGCCACCACTAAATATTTCCTAACACAGGCCACCGGGGCCGCAATGCTTCTCTTTGCAAGCACCACCAACGCCTGAATAACCGGACAGTGAGACATTCAACAAATAACCCATCCCCTTCCAGTTACCCTCATTACCCTGGCCCTCGCCCTGAAGGTGGGCCTGGCCCCAGTGCATGCATGACTGCCCGAAGTTCTCCAAGGACTAGACCTTACCACAGGACTTATTCTGTCCACTTGACAAAAACTGGCACCCCTTGCCTTGCTTATACAAATCCAGCCCCTAAACTCCCCCCTCCTTATTGTCCTGGGCCTCACATCAACCCTTGTGGGAGGTTGGGGCGGGCTAAATCAAACCCAGCTGCGGAAAATTCTTGCCTACTCTTCCATCGCCCACCTTGGCTGGATAGTCCTCGTGATACAGTTCTCCCCCGCCCTAACCCTCCTGACTCTACTTGCCTACCTCCTAATGACATTTTCTACTTTTCTCGTATTCAAACTGAATAACTCAACCACCCTAAACACCCTCAGCACCTCCTGGACAAAAGCACCCGCCCTAACCGCTCTCGCCCCCCTCATCCTCCTCTCCCTGGGAGGCCTCCCCCCACTCACCGGATTCATACCAAAATGACTTATCTTACAAGAGCTTGCCAAACAAGACCTGGCCCTCACCGCAACCCTAGCCGCATTAGCAGCCCTCCTCAGCCTATACTTTTACCTGCGCCTCTCCTATGCTTTAACGCTCACCATGGCCCCCAATAATACCACCGGCATAACCCCCTGGCGCTTTCTACCCTCACAACTCACGCTCCCTGTTACTATCTCAGCCACAGCAACCCTACTACTACTGCCTCTGACCCCCGCCATAGTAGCGCTCCTCACCATCTAGAGGCTTAGGCTAGCACAAGACCAAGGGCCTTCAAAGCCCTAAGCGGGGGTGAAAATCCCCCAGCCCCTGATAAGACCTGCGGGATACTACCCCACATCTACTGCATGCAAAACAGACACTTTAATTAAGCTAAAGCCTTTCTAGGTTGGCAGGCCTCGATCCTACAAATTCTTAGTTAACAGCTAAGCGCTCAAACCAGCGGGCATCAACCTACTTCCCCCCGCCTTGTCAGCATTTAGAAGGCGGGGGGAAGCCCTAGCAGGGGTTAATCTGCCTCTTAAGATTTGCAATCTTATATGTGGAAAACACCTTAGGGCTTGGTAGGAAGAGGAATCGAACCTCTGTCTATGGGATTACAATCCACCGCCTATGCTCAGCCACCCTACCTGTGGCCATCACACGCTGATTTTTCTCGACCAATCACAAAGACATTGGCACCCTTTATCTAGTATTTGGTGCCTGAGCCGGAATAGTTGGCACAGCTCTAAGCCTACTCATTCGAGCGGAGCTAAGCCAACCCGGCGCCCTCCTGGGGGACGACCAAATTTACAATGTCCTTGTTACAGCGCATGCGTTCGTAATAATTTTCTTTATAGTAATACCAATTATGATTGGGGGTTTTGGAAACTGGCTCGTGCCCCTAATAATCGGGGCCCCGGACATGGCATTCCCCCGAATAAACAACATGAGCTTTTGACTCCTTCCCCCATCTTTTCTTCTCCTCCTTGCCTCTTCGGGGGTAGAGGCGGGTGCTGGGACAGGGTGGACAGTTTACCCCCCCCTCTCTGGTAACTTAGCCCATGCAGGGGCCTCCGTTGATTTAACAATTTTCTCTCTCCACCTAGCAGGAATCTCTTCAATCCTCGGGGCAATTAATTTTATTACGACCATCATTAACATGAAGCCCCCTGCGATCTCTCAGTACCAGACGCCCCTCTTCGTCTGGTCCGTGCTCATTACGGCGGTCCTACTGCTCCTCTCTCTCCCCGTCCTTGCAGCCGGAATTACCATGCTCCTGACAGATCGAAACCTTAATACCACCTTCTTCGACCCCGCCGGAGGAGGGGACCCCATCCTTTATCAACATCTGTTCTGATTCTTTGGCCACCCTGAGGTATACATTCTTATTCTCCCCGGCTTCGGAATAATTTCACATATTGTTGCCTATTACTCTGGCAAAAAAGAACCTTTCGGATACATGGGCATGGTCTGAGCTATGATGGCCATCGGCCTTCTAGGCTTCATCGTATGGGCCCACCACATGTTTACTGTAGGAATAGATGTAGACACACGTGCCTACTTCACATCTGCCACCATAATTATCGCGATCCCTACAGGCGTAAAAGTTTTTAGCTGACTTGCCACCCTCCACGGCGGCTCCATCAAATGAGAGACCCCTCTTCTCTGAGCCCTGGGTTTTATTTTTCTCTTTACGGTGGGCGGCCTAACAGGAATTATTCTTGCCAACTCCTCCCTCGATATTGTTCTCCATGACACTTATTACGTAGTCGCCCACTTCCACTACGTCCTGTCTATGGGGGCTGTCTTTGCTATTGTTGCCGGCTTCGTGCACTGATTCCCGCTATTTTCAGGCTATACCCTCCACAGCACTTGAACAAAAATCCACTTCGGAGTAATGTTTGCAGGTGTTAATTTAACCTTCTTCCCCCAACACTTCCTTGGGCTTGCCGGAATGCCTCGGCGATACTCCGACTACCCAGATGCCTATACCCTGTGAAACACGGTTTCCTCAGTCGGGTCCCTAATCTCCCTGGTAGCAGTAATTATGTTCCTATTTATTATCTGAGAAGCATTTGCTGCTAAACGAGAAGTTCTGGCAGTAGAACTCACAACAACAAATGTAGAGTGACTACACGGCTGCCCTCCCCCCTACCATACCTTCGAGGAACCTGCATTTGTTCAAGTTCAATCAAACTAACGAGAAAGGGAGGAGTCGAACCCCCATGAGCTGGTTTCAAGCCAGCCACATAACCGCTCTGTCACTTTCTTTATAAGACACTAGTAAAAGTATATTACACCGCCTTGTCAGGGCAGCGTTGTGGGTTAAATTCCCGCGTGTTTTGCCACTCCCCCCCCCCCCCCCATGGCCCATCCCTCACAGTTAGGATTTCAAGATGCAGCTTCACCTGTAATAGAAGAACTTCTTCACTTTCACGACCACGCCTTAATAATCGTTTTCTTAATTAGCACTTTGGTACTTTACATTATTGTGGCTATAGTTTCCACCAAACTGACAAACAAGTACATTCTAGACTCCCAAGAAATTGAAATTATCTGAACCGTCCTCCCAGCAATCATTCTTATCCTTATCGCCCTGCCTTCCCTGCGCATTCTCTACTTGATGGACGAGCTCAACAGCCCCCTTCTTACAATTAAAGCCGTGGGTCACCAGTGGTACTGAAGCTACGAATACACAGACTACGAAGACCTGGGGTTCGACGCATACATAATTCCCACACAGGACCTAACCCCCGGCCAATTCCGCCTCCTAGAGGCGGACCATCGAATAGTAATCCCCGTCGAATCCCCCATCCGCGTTTTAGTCTCCGCTGATGACGTCCTCCACTCCTGGTCAGTTCCCGCCCTGGGCGTTAAAATAGACGCAGTCCCGGGCCGACTAAACCAAACCGCCTTTATTGCATCTCGGCCAGGTGTCTTCTACGGCCAATGCTCTGAGATTTGTGGGGCTAATCACAGCTTTATGCCCATTGTAGTAGAGGCAGTCCCCCTAGAACACTTTGAAAACTGATCCTCCCGAATACTTGAAGACGCCTCGCTAAGAAGCTAAACAGGGCCCAGCGTTAGCCTTTTAAGCTAAAGTTTGGTGGCTCCCAACCACCCCTAGCGACATGCCTCAACTCAACCCCGCGCCTTGATTTGCAATCCTAGTCTTCTCGTGACTAATCTTTTTAGCCGTCCTTCCCCCCAAAGTACTGGCTCACACTTTCCCCAACGAGCCAACGCTCCAAAGCACTGAGAAACCTAAAACTGACCCCTGAACCTGACCATGACACTAAGCTTCTTTGACCAATTTATGAGCCCTACACACCTGGGGGTGCCTTTAATGGCCCTGGCCCTCACCCTTCCTTGGATCTTGTACCCCACACCCACAGCCCGGTGATTAAATAACCGCTTCCTCGCCCTCCAAGGCTGGCTTATTAATCGCTTTACACAACAACTTCTCCTCCCCTTAAACCTTGGGGGACACAAATGAGCTGCACTTTTAACCTCCTTAATAATCTTCTTAATTACCCTAAACATGCTAGGTCTTCTTCCCTATACTTTTACGCCCACCACCCAACTCTCCCTCAACCTCGGCCTTGCAACACCCCTATGACTTGCAGCCGTAATTATCGGGATACGAAACCAACCAACCCACGCCCTAGGGCACCTTCTGCCAGAAGGCACCCCCGGCCCCCTAATTCCTGTCCTCATTATCATCGAAACAATTAGCCTTTTCATCCGTCCTCTGGCCTTGGGTGTTCGACTAACAGCAAATTTAACTGCTGGCCACCTGCTTATTCAACTAATTGCAACAGCCGCTTTTGTCCTCATACCCCTAATACCCGCCGTAGCCCTTCTCACATCAGCAGTTCTAGTCCTTCTAACCCTCCTAGAGATCGCCGTTGCTATAATCCAAGCCTACGTATTTGTCCTTCTACTAACGCTCTATCTACAAGAAAACGTTTAATGGCCCATCAAGCACACCCCTACCACATAGTTGACCCCAGCCCCTGGCCTCTAACAGGGGCCATTGCTGCCCTATTAATAACATCTGGTCTCGCAACCTGGTTCCACTTCCAGTCCACGACCCTAATAACCCTTGGGACAGCCCTCCTTCTTCTCACAATATATCAGTGGTGACGAGACATCGTACGGGAGGGGACCTTCCAAGGGCACCACACGCCCCCCGTCCAGAAAGGGCTCCGCTATGGCATGGTTCTTTTTATTACCTCAGAGGTTTTCTTCTTCCTCGGATTCTTCTGGGCTTTTTATCACGCAAGTCTGGCCCCCACCCCAGAACTAGGGGGCTGCTGACCACCCACAGGCATCACTGCACTTGACCCCTTTGAAGTACCCCTGCTTAATACAGCGGTTCTGCTTGCCTCCGGGGTCACAGTCACCTGGGCCCACCACAGCATCATAGAGGGGGCACGAAAGCAAGCCATCCAATCCCTCACCCTTACTATTCTTCTTGGGTTCTATTTCACCTTCCTTCAAGCCATAGAGTACTATGAAGCCCCATTCACAATTGCTGACGGCGTATACGGCTCCACCTTCTTCGTGGCCACCGGCTTCCACGGACTACACGTTATTATTGGCTCTTCATTTCTGGCCGTTTGTTTACTCCGCCAAATTCGCTACCATTTTACAGCAGAACATCACTTCGGATTTGAAGCAGCCGCCTGATACTGACACTTCGTAGACGTTGTCTGACTATTCCTATACATCTCCATCTACTGATGAGGATCCTAATCTTTCTAGTACAAATTAGTATAAGTGACTTCCAATCACCCGGCCTTGGTTAGAGTCCAAGGAAAGATAATGAACCTAATCACAACTGTTATTACTATTACCGCAGCCCTCTCCATCATCTTGGCCCTAGTATCCTTCTGGCTTCCCCAAATAACCCCCGACCACGAAAAGCTCTCCCCCTATGAGTGCGGATTTGACCCCCTCGGGTCGGCCCGCCTCCCCTTTTCATTACGATTCTTCCTAGTCGCAATCCTCTTTCTACTGTTTGACCTAGAGATTGCCCTCTTACTCCCCCTGCCCTGAGGAGACCAACTAGCGTCCCCCCTATTAACGTTCCTCTGAGCTACGGCCGTCCTGGCCCTTCTCACCCTAGGCCTGATTTATGAGTGACTCCAAGGTGGCCTAGAATGAGCTGAATAGGCAATTAGTTTAAGGAGAACCTTTGATTTCGGCTCAAAAACTTGTGGTTAAAGTCCACAATTACCTAATGACCCCCGTTCACTTTGCCTTCTCATCGGCTTTCATACTAGGACTAACAGGCCTGGCCTTCCATCGTACCCACCTACTCTCCGCCCTTCTCTGCTTAGAAGGCATAATGCTTTCTTTATTTATCGCCCTCTCCCTCTGGGCTTTACAACTAGGGGCTACAAACCTCTCCGCCGCCCCCATGCTCCTGTTAGCATTCTCAGCTTGTGAAGCAAGCGCGGGCCTCGCCCTACTAGTAGCCACCGCCCGAACCCACGGCACAGACCACCTTCAAAGCCTCAACCTCCTACAATGCTAAAAATCTTGATCCCCACCCTTATGCTAGTACCCACCGCCTGGGCGGTAAAGCCCAAATGACTGTGGCCTACAACTCTCACTCAAAGTCTTATTATTGCCCTGCTTAGCCTCTCTTGACTAGCAAACATGTCCGAAACTGGCTGATCCGGCCTTAACAACTACATGGCCACAGACCCCCTATCTACCCCCCTCCTCGTTCTCACCTGCTGACTACTTCCCCTTATAATTATGGCAAGTCAAAGCCACACCACACTTGAGCCTGTTAACCGCCAACGCACCTATATTACCCTGTTAACATCCCTTCAAGTCTTTCTCATTATGGCCTTCGGGGCCACCGAAATTATTATGTTCTACATCATATTCGAAGCCACCCTCATCCCCACGCTAATTATCATCACCCGCTGAGGCAACCAAACCGAGCGGCTGAGCGCAGGTGTATATTTCCTCTTCTATACACTCGCAGGGTCTCTTCCTCTTCTAGTTGCCCTCCTTCTACTTCAAAATAGCGCGGGCACCCTGTCCCTGCTTACACTCCAATACACGGACCCCGTCCAGCTTACATCATACGCGGACAAGCTATGGTGGGCGGGCTGCCTTCTTGCATTTTTAGTAAAAATGCCCCTGTATGGAGTACATCTTTGACTTCCTAAAGCACACGTCGAGGCCCCAGTCGCAGGCTCAATAATCCTTGCTGCGGTCCTTCTAAAGCTAGGGGGTTACGGAATAATACGAATGATTGTTATATTAGACCCCCTGACCCAAGAACTAAGCTACCCCTTTATCGTCTTTGCCCTTTGGGGCGTAATTATGACAGGCTCAATTTGCCTACGTCAGACAGACTTAAAGTCGCTCATCGCCTACTCCTCCGTAAGCCACATGGGCCTAGTCGTAGGGGGCATCCTTATTCAAACCCCCTGGGGCTTCACCGGGGCCCTAATTCTTATGATTGCCCACGGCCTCGCATCCTCAGCGCTCTTCTGCCTTGCTAACACAAACTATGAGCGGACACACAGCCGAACTATACTCTTGGCCCGAGGACTGCAAATGGTACTACCACTAATAACAACCTGGTGGTTTATCGCAAGTCTTGCCAACCTTGCACTTCCCCCTCTGCCTAATCTAATGGGGGAAATTATAATTATCACCTCTATGTTTAACTGGTCCTGGTGAACCCTCGTATTAACAGGGGCAGGCACCCTAATTACCGCGAGCTACTCTCTCTACATATTCCTTATAACCCAACGAGGCCCCCTTCCAACACACATTATTGCCCTAGCCCCCTCTCACACCCGAGAGCACCTTCTCCTGGCCCTTCACCTCCTCCCATTACTTATGCTTGTTATGAAGCCTGAGCTAATCTGAGGGTGGACCTCATGTAGATATAGTTTAACAAAATATTAGATTGTGATTCTAAAGACAGGGGCTAAAACCCCCTTATCCACCAAGAGAGGCTCGCCAGCAACGAAGACTGCTAATCTCCGCAACCCTGGTTGGACCCCAGGGCTCACTTGAACTGCTCCCAAAGGATAACAGCTCATCCCTTGGTCTTAGGAACCAAAAACTCTTGGTGCAAATCCAAGTGGCAGCTATGCACCCAACCTCGCTTATAATAACCTCTAGCCTAATTATTATCTTTGCACTATTAGCCTACCCCGTACTCTCAGCCCTTTCCCCACACGTACCGAGCCCGACCTGAGCGGTCTCTCATGTTAAAACGGCAGTAAAGCTGGCCTTCTTCGTTAGCCTCCTCCCACTATTCCTGTTTTTTAACGAAGGTACAGAGACGATTATTACCTCCTGAAATTGAATAAATACAACCTGCTTTGATATTAACATTAGCCTTAAATTTGACCACTACTCCATCATCTTCACCCCGGTCGCCCTTTATGTGACATGATCAATCCTAGAGTTTGCATCATGATACATGCACGCAGACCCCAACATAAACCGGTTTTTCAAATATCTTCTGGTTTTCCTAATCGCCATGGTCATCCTAGTAACAGCTAATAACATATTCCAACTGTTTATTGGGTGGGAGGGCGTTGGCATTATATCCTTTCTTCTCATCGGGTGGTGATACGGCCGAGCCGATGCTAACACCGCCGCACTTCAAGCCGTTGTCTACAACCGAGTTGGAGACATCGGCCTAATTTTTGCCATAGCATGAATGGCAATAACCCTGAACTCTTGAGAGATGCAGCAGATCTTTGCAGCCTCTAAAGACTTCGACCTCACTTACCCTCTATTAGGACTTATTCTTGCCGCTACCGGCAAGTCCGCCCAATTTGGGCTCCATCCGTGGCTGCCCTCGGCTATGGAAGGTCCTACGCCGGTCTCTGCCCTACTACACTCCAGCACCATGGTTGTTGCTGGTATCTTTTTACTAGTCCGAATGAGCCCCCTGCTAGAGGGGAACCAAACCGCCCTAACCACCTGCCTCTGCCTAGGGGCCCTAACCACCCTATTTACAGCCACCTGTGCTTTAACTCAAAATGACATTAAGAAAATTGTTGCCTTCTCAACATCAAGCCAGCTGGGCCTAATAATAGTGACAATCGGATTAAACCAACCCCAACTCGCTTTCCTGCACATTTGTACACATGCCTTTTTTAAGGCCATACTATTCCTCTGCTCCGGCTCAGTTATCCACAGCCTGAATGATGAGCAAGACATCCGCAAAATGGGAGGAATGCACCACCTTACCCCCCTCACCTCTTCTTGCCTCACAATCGGGAGCCTCGCACTCACCGGTACCCCCTTTCTCGCAGGTTTTTTCTCAAAAGACGCAATCATTGAAGCCCTAAACACATCCCACCTAAACGCCTGAGCCCTTGTCCTTACCCTTCTAGCCACCTCCTTTACGGCCATCTATAGCCTTCGGGTGGTCTTTTTTGTATCTATGGGCTTCCCCCGGTTTAATTCCCTCTCCCCCCTCAATGAAAATAACCCCGCAGTCATTAACCCCCTCAAACGACTTGCATGAGGAAGCATCATTGCTGGTCTCTTAATTACCTCAAGCATTGTTCCACTAAAAACCCCCATCATGACTATACCCCCACTACTCAAGCTGGCCGCCCTTCTGGTTACAATCGTCGGCCTCCTTCTCGCCCTAGAACTAGCCTCCCTAACAAACAAACAGTTCCAGAAAACACCAAATCTGACCCTTCACCACTTCTCCAACATGCTCGGGTTTTTCCCGCCCATCATCCACCGACTCGCCCCAAAACTTAACCTCGCCCTAGGGCAAACAATCGCCAGCCAAATACTTGACCAGTCCTGAATCGAAAAGATTGGCCCCAAGACTGCAGCCTCCTCTAATATCCCCCTAGTAACCACCATCAGTAACACGCAACAGGGGCTGATTAAGACCTACCTGGCCCTCTTCCTTCTCTCTCTCACCCTCTCCCTCCTAGCAATCACATATTAGACCGCCCGAAGGGTCCCCCGGGCCAACCCCCGCGTTAGCTCTAAGACAACGAACAGCGTGAGCAACAACACCCAGGCGCTGATCACCAACATTCCTCCCCCCAACGAGTACATTAGGGCCACCCCTCCAATATCTCCACGAAATGTGGAAAATTCCCCAAACTCCTCCGCCGGCACTCACGACGACTCATACCACCCCCCTCACACCGCACTAGACGCTAAACACACCCCCACCATGTACAGGACTATGTATGCTACAACAGGTCGGCTCCCCAGCCCCTCCGGAAAGGGCTCAGCAGCTAAAGCCGCTGAATATGCAAATACAACTAGTATGCCCCCTAAATAAATTAAAAATAAAACTAAGGATAAGAAAGGACCCCCATGACCAACTAAGACACCACACCCCATGCCCGCTACAACTACTAACCCTAAAGCCGCAAAATATGGGGAGGGATTAGAAGCAACAGCTACCAAGCCCAATACTAACCCCAATAAAAACAAAGACATAATGTAGGTCATAATTCCTGCCCGGGTTTTAACCAGGACTAATGGCTTGAAAAACCACCGTTGTATTCAACTACAAGAACCTATAATGGCAAGCCTACGAAAAACTCACCCCTTACTAAAAATCGCAAATAACGCACTAGTTGACCTACCCGCCCCCTCCAACATCTCAGTGTGGTGAAACTTTGGCTCCCTACTAGGCCTTTGCTTAATTATTCAAATCCTTACAGGACTCTTCCTCGCTATACATTACACCTCTGATATCGCAACTGCCTTCTCTTCTGTTGGCCACATTTGCCGAGACGTCAACTACGGCTGGCTCATTCGCAACCTCCACGCCAACGGCGCCTCCTTCTTCTTCATCTGCATCTATATGCACGTCGGCCGCGGGCTGTATTACGGCTCTTATCTCTATAAAGAAACATGAAACATTGGCGTTATCTTATTACTTCTCGTAATAGTAACAGCCTTCGTGGGCTACGTTTTACCCTGAGGACAGATATCCTTTTGGGGAGCAACCGTCATCACCAACCTCCTCTCTGCAGTACCATATATCGGGAATTCTCTTGTCCAGTGGATCTGGGGAGGCTTCTCAGTCGACAACGCTACGCTAACCCGATTTTTTGCCTTTCATTTCCTCTTCCCATTTATTATCGCAGGCGCCACTATAGTGCACCTTCTCTTTCTACATCAAACAGGCTCAACAAACCCCCTTGGTTTAAACTCAGATGCTGACAAAATCTCCTTCCACCCTTACTTTTCATATAAGGATCTTCTTGGCTTTGCAGCCTTGGTCCTTGGCCTAACAGCCCTAGCACTATTCTTCCCCAACCTCTTAGGAGACCCTGACAACTTTACCCCCGCCAACCCCCTAGTTACCCCACCCCACATCAAGCCCGAATGATACTTTCTGTTTGCCTACGCAATCCTGCGCTCCATCCCAAATAAACTGGGAGGTGTCCTAGCCCTCCTTGCCTCCATCCTCATTCTCATAATTGTGCCCGTCCTACACACCTCTAAACAACGAGGGCTTACCTTCCGCCCCGTTACGCAGTTCCTGTTTTGGACTCTTATCGCAAACGTCGCCATCCTCACATGAATCGGGGGCATGCCCGTGGAACACCCATACATTATCATTGGCCAGATTGCATCCGTCCTATATTTTTCCCTCTTCCTGATCCTCTCCCCGCTAGCCGGATGGGCAGAAAATAAGGCCCTTGGATGATCGTGCACTAGTAGCTCAGCGTAAAGAGCGCCGGTCTTGTAAGCCGGATGCCGGAGGTTAAAGTCCCCCCTACTGCTTAGAAAGAAGATTTTAATCTCACCCCCTGCTCAAAGAAAGAAGATTCTAACTCCCACCCCCTACTCAAAGAAAGGAGATTCTAACTCCCACCCCTAACTCCCAAAGCTAGGATTCTAAGCTAAACTATTCTTTGCGCGTATGTAATTATATCATATATGTACCTAATGCATATATGTATATACACCATATATTTATTTTAACCATTTCAATGGTAATCAAGGACATATATATGTATAATTAACATATATAGTAGTAACCCCCTCATATATCATCATATATACCAAGATATATACAAAGCAATTAGTAATGTAGGTAACATCTATACGAATTCAAGGATAGGCGAAATTTAAGACCGAACACATTTCAACCACCAGTTATGATATACGTTTTTCCACAACATAACATACCACAGTATACGATGTAGTAAGAACCGACCAACAGTTGATTTCTTAAGGCTAACGGTTATTGAAGGTGAGGGACAAGTATTCGTGGGGGTTTCACAGAGTGCACTATTCCCGGCATTTGGTTCCTCTGTCAGGGCCATAAGCCCGCGTTACCCACCGCACTTTCATCGACGCTTACATAGATTAATGGTGGAGTCCATAAGCGAGATAACCCAGTATGCCGGGCGTTCACTCCACGGGGGCAGGGGGTTCCTTTTTTTTTTTTCCTTTCATTTGACATAACAGAGCGCACACGGTATTAACTAACAAGCGTGAGCATTTAACGAATGAAACACGTAATATGTAAGCGTGTTGAAAAGACTTTACATAAGAATTGCATATGTTAATATCAAGAGCATATATAGTGCTTGTTCACTCGAATGATATCTAATATGTCCCCTGGTTTCCTCGCGTTAAAACCCCCCTACCCCCCTAAACTCGAGAGATCACTAAGACTCCTGAAAACCCCCGGAAACAGGAAAACCTCTGGTAGTTATTTTGGACCTATAATACGCTAAATTTGCGCTTATTTACACTATTGCAACAATGCAATT